TGGATTCAATTTGGATTAATAATCCGTTTTATTTCGTTTTATCTTTTTTCCCACCTTCCAAAGAAAAAATTTCCCTTATCATTCGAATTTTCTGAAAAGTAACTATCTCGGTTTCTTATAGAAATTTATATAGAATCTTTGAAAAAGACTTTTCTCCCTAAGGGAGAAAAGTCTTACTATCTTTGGGATCGGATCCTACACCGCTGCTCAAAACTTTAGTGGATCGACTCTATTACATAAGTGGATTCCTAATTTTTATCTCACATCATGAGATAAGTATATCTACCATCATGACATAAGTACGCAGTTATTATTGTATCGGCCCCAAACCTCGCTAATTGATCTTTACGGTGCTTCCTCTACCAATTAGATCCTTTTTTATCCATAGAAAAAAGCATATCTATTTCTTCATATTTCGACTTCTATGAAGTTTCTTTCTTTGCTACAGCTGATAAAAATCGTTATTTTAGACGATGCATATGTAGAAAGCCTATTTTTTTGTTTTTCTTTTTTTTTTTACTTCTATAGTGGAGATAGTCGCACGTAATGACAGATCACGGCCATATTATTAAAAGCTTGTGGTAAGAAGGGGTTTCGTTCTAGTGCGCGAAAATAATATTCCAAAGCTTTCGTATGTTCTCCATTACTTGTATGGATAAGACCTATATTATAGAGTATATAACTTCGATCATAGGGATCAATTTCTAGTCGCATAGCTTCATAATAATTTTGTAAAGCTTCCGCATAATTTCCTTCGGATTGAGCTGACATCCGTTACGGTCGCCATTCAATTAAACGAATCTCCGTTCCAGAACCGTACGTGAGATTTTCATCTCATACGGCTCCTCCCTTATGTGCATAAGGAGAATAATTCATGAAATAAAAAAAAAAGAAGGTGCAAATATTCTCATTATGAACTGAGCAGGGCTAGTGTTTTTACAAGAAATCTCTAGCCAACCTTCCCGCAAGAGATCTTTTTTTAACATCAACATCAAGCGTGTTGGGACTAGATTAGATAGAAATAAGAACTCCAACAATTTCTTTGTTTTCAACGCTTCTTAATTTACAGGAATTAGTCACTTCAACAGCCTTCGATGGTTATATGGGTATCCAAAGTACGAACGAGATGGATGTTTGTTGTCCCAACCATTCTTTTAGTCCCGAGCCCAAGAAGGAAAGGGGTCATTTCTAACAAGGTTTTCCTGTTGTTGATTCCCGGGTGTAGTGCTTCTTCCCTTATGCTGTCTATTGGTACTAGTGAAGTAGGATTGACCCATAATACACAACCTCTAGGTGTAACCTTTCGCTCAATACTCGAATCAAAAATGGAAACATAGCATCTGAGGTTGCATTAATCGAGGATACACGACAGAAGGAATTGTTCTAGTTACAAACCTCACCTTCAACAAGCGTAGATTTATTTCAAAAATTTTCCCGAATCACGTGTCTTTATCGTAAGACCGAGAGAAATGAAAAAGAAAATGAAATCAAAATAAAGAATCAAATCACACCATCTCTGTAATAGGTAAATGCCTCCTTTTCTCCTGAAGTTGTCGGAATTATTTGCAATAAGATATTGGCTACAATTGAAAAGGTCTTATCAATAAAATTTCCATTTATCCGCGATCTAGACATAGCTAGCAATCCATTCTATAATTCTTCTCATTAGTTCTCGTGGTAAAATCATCCCACAAAGAAAAGAATTGTACAGTACGAAATAACATAAAAACAGATTGATTTGAAAAAAAAAAGATTATAGGCCTTCGATTCCAATTTCCTATTGTTCCTTTTTGACAGGAATCAATAAGAACTATTTGAACCTGATTCGATTTCATTCTAATCTAGTAGTATACCAATGAGGGGAATTATTCTGATTTCATTGAAGTTACAGATTAGAGTAACTCGAGAAATTTGGATTGAATTATGAAATTATGATACAAAGAAGAAAAAGATCGAATAATCATTCTATGATGAAAATAGAATAACCACCTCCTTTTTATGTTGTGTACATAGCCGGTAGCCACTCCACTATACAAAATATTTTATGAATTTAGAATAGATGGATAGGGGAAGGGGTTTGTTGTTGAGAACTCTAAAACCGGAACTAAATTTTAGAATTTGTAGGGTATGGGATCATCGTCTATATAGAATTCTGAGAGTCTGATAGAAAGGTATCCATTAACCCTAGTCTAAAAAATTAACCCTAGTCTAACCTATCAATCAGCTGATTCGTTCTAATTTATCGATTGAATCGATTCGAATCGAAATAGTAGATAGTAGAAGGGAGTGATTTTTGCAAACATGAATCCCCCCTTAAAAAAAAAGTTTTTCGTAAGAAAAAAATATTCTCTTTATCCTTTATCTCGAAGCCTTGAAAGAAAGATCTTTCTTTACTTTGATGAAAAATTTTCTATTTCTATTTGGAATAGATAGTTCAAATAGATTGGTCGTAGTCGTACCTATCCAATAATTTAGAATGGAATAGGAAGAGCTCGCTATTCACTCGGTTTTTGATTCATAATCATTATGTAGGAGAGATGGCCGAGTGGTTCAAGGCGTAGCATTGGAACTGCTATGTAGGCTTTTGTTTACCGAGGGTTCGAATCCCTCTCTTTCCGTAATTTAAGTGACTCATTTGATTAACAACACCGGATCGAATAGCAACAGAGACCTTTATTCCAACAGTTAGACCTTGTTGACGTGACATGTAAACTAGGAAGAATACTGGAAAGAATATCAAAATAGCCCCTAGGGCTATGAGACATAAATGGGATAAAATCGGGATCAAACCCCTATTTTTCTTACTAAACCTTAGGTTAATTTGATGAAAGGAACCCCTGAACCATTGCTATTTTTTTTGAGTTTAGTTTTAAGTCTGACGAGAATAATATTCTACGACTAACAATTCATTTATTTTCAAACCGACCCATTTACTATCTATTATTTGATTAACTAATCCTTTATATTGGAATGGTTGAAGGGTCAAATAGTTTGGCACTTCCTCATGCGGGGATGAGTTGAGAAAATTTTGAATCAGAGTTCGGGATTTTTGTTCATCCTTCGCCGTAATAATATCTCTGGGTTTGCAGCGATAGCTTGGTATATCTACTATACGCCCATTCACTAAAATATGTCTATGGTTAACTAATTGGCGGGCTGCGGGAATAGTCGAAGCCATACCCAATCGAAAAAGTATATTATCCAAACGCATTTCAAGTAATTGTAGTAAAACTTGACCTGTTGACCCCTTGGCTTTTCCGGCGATACGGACGTATTTAAGTAATTGTCGTTCTGTAAGACCATAATGAAAACGCAATTTTTGTTTTTCTTCTAGGCGAATACGATATTGAGATTTTTTCCCCGAACGCGATTGATTTCTAAGATCACTTACAGCTTTAGGCCTTTTATTAGTTAGTCCTGGTAAAGCCCCCAGGCGGCGTATTTTTTTGAAACGAGGTCCTCGGTAACGCGACATAAAGACTCCTTATTCTTTTTTTTTTTTATTGTATTTTACAGAAGAAACCTAAACTAAAACTGAACGAAATGAAGCGACGTTTACTGAAGTAGTAGTAGTGTACTTGTCCTATAAAGAAGAATAAAGAAGAATGAGAGAAATTGGATAACTATTCCGACTTTCTATTATTATATATATCAAATCCTTTTCCTGACATAGTTTGGAGTTCCTGTAACTTAATAAATTCATGAAGGGGAAGAAACTTTTTCAATAGTCTTTAATTTCAAAGGGGCATTATCCATTTTTTAAAACAAAAATGGAATAAAAAAAATGAAAAATAGGGAAAAGCCCGCTGTCGGAATCGAACCGACGACCATCGCATTACAAATGCGATGCTCTAACCTCTGAGCTAAGTGGGCCCACATAATAAAAATTTTCTATGCATAGGAATTCAATACACTATAGTATTAGTATAGTGTCTATAGAAATATAGAAAAAGAGTCGAATCTAGAATTTCTAATAAATAATAAATAGTGAATATTATAGAACATAACAATTCATATAGCGATATACACTTTCTAGTTCTTTATCACAATATCACAATTCTAAATTCGAATACCATTTTTATTCTATTTGATAGCCAATATTAAATATTTCTAGATAGTCAAATTTTCTTTTTTTTTTTTGAATTTACACGACATTGGAAATTCTTTTTGTTACACTTCTATATTTATTATTCTATTCTAAGTTCTATTCTATTTTATATTTTTTATCCTATATATTTCTAATTCTATATTTCTTTACAATTAGTTATAACTAATCAGACATTCCTCGGCTTTCGTTCGTAAAGGGGGCAGTTAAGAAAAAAAAAAGAATCGACCATTCAAGTATACCAAATTCCATGGGATAAAGGGCAGTAATAGAAACATATATATGGGGTATATATCAATCTATATTGAATTGCCGATACAGAAATGATAAAATCCAATTTGATTGGAGCAAATACGGGTTTCCTATGGCTAAGAAAGAAAATCTTTTTCGAGATAGTACTCGGTATCTAAAAAATGCAAGGGTTCCTGTATAAATCAAAGAAAAAAAGGAATGATATCATAATGAGATCCTAATCTCAAAACAAAAAGAAGGGGATATGGCGAAATCGGTAGACGCTACGGACTTAATTGGATTGAGCCTTGGTATGGAAACCTACTAAGTGATAACTTTCAAATTCAGAGAAACCCCGGAATTAATAAAAATGGGCAATCCTGAGCCAAATCCCGTCTTCTAAAAACAAAGGTTCAGAAAGCGAAAAAGGGGATAGGTGCAGAGACTCAATGGAAGCTGTTCTAACAAATGGAGTTGACTGCGCTGGTAGATGAATCTTTTCATCGAAACTTCAGAAAGGATGAAGGATAAACGTATCTATTGAATACTCTACCAAATAATTAATGATGGCCCGAGTCTGTATCTGTATTTTTTTAGATGAAAAATAGAAGACTTGGTGTGAATTGATTCCACATTCAAAAAAGAATCGAATATTCATTCATCA